CAAATAAAAAAACCGCCGGGTCTCTATCGTTCTTTGGTTTATATCAACAGAGAAAAAAGGCGCAACTTGTGCAATGAATTCATAAATCGAATAAAAGCTCTAGGCAAGGGAGCCCCCGCTTTGGATGTGCTCGAAAAAAGGACCAGATTGTACAATCAAAAGAATAAGCAAAATTACTTGCCTAAAGCATATGATCCTTTTTTGAGCGGACCATATCGGAAAAAACTAAGAGGAATAATGAATTCACCCGGAATTTACACAACAAAGTCGTGGATCAATAGGATTCACCGTCTCCTTGTTATTAGTTTCCCAGAACTTATTAATACAAGAGATGAAGATGCAAGTATAACTGTGAAAGTTCTACACAAGATATTAGTACCCGATACTGATCAATATCTTAGATCAGATCTAAGGAGGTCTAAGATCATTGAAAGACGAAGAATCCGTAGAAAAGTTCCTCGATGGTCATACAATTTGAATACCGATTCACAAGATGCGGAGAAAGAAAATGCGGACGAACCGACAGAGTACTATGCGGTTCTTTTAAGAAAATACGACCGCTTGGTAGTTTATAGTGATGAGGACGATCAAGAGATCAACGTTAATTCTGATGGTGAACTAGAAGAAAAAATCGGAGAGATAGCACTACTAGATTACCCAAGAGAGAGAGATCCTTATCGGGGCCTAATCAAAGGATCCATGCGCGCTCAAAGACGTAAAATACCTATTTTGAGGGTGTATCAACCACTCTTCCAGTCTCCACTTTTTTTGGGCAGAATACGCGGAGCGGCTTTTACATCTTTTGTAAATATCATCGAATTATGGAAATACTTTTTTCGTAATTGGTTGGGGAAAGATCCCAAATTCGAAGTCTCAACTTCGGATTCTGAAATAGAAGAGGAAGAACTGGTAAAAAGTGAATCTATTTGGTTAGAAGAGATGGAAATTGAAGACGACGATCCATTGCTGGAAAGAGGAAAAGAGTTCTTTGATGAAATGCTATACCAAGGGTTTGACGATGTTGTCCTGGGGCTGCAAGGATCAAGAAGTCTCAGCTTAATAGCCCAATCGATTTTTAGAAAATACATCCTACTGCCTTCAACGATAATAGTGAAAAATATCGTCCGTGCGCTCTTCTTTAAAACTCCCGAATGGGATGCGGATTGGAGGGATTGGAAGAAAGAACTACATATATACTGCACCTATAATGGCGTTCAAATATCAGACAGGGAACTTCCGAGAAACTGGTTAATGGGCGGTATTCAGATAAGGGTCCTATTCCCCTTCTATCCGAAACCTTGGCGCAAATCTAAGCTACGATCCGATCCAATGAAAGAGAAAAAAAGAAATGCGGATTGGAAAAATAAAAGAAAAGGGAAAACCAAAGATTCTTTTTATTTAACGCCCTGGGGAGGGGCAAAAGAAAAGCCTTTTGGTCCTCTTAAAGAACAACCTTCTTTTTTTAAACCCATTTGGAAAAAACTCGAAAAAAGAATGAGAAAAGAACTGAAAAAGAAAAGCTTTTCAACTCTAATAAGATCTTTTTTAATAAAAGGGTTTTCATTTCTACAGGAAATGCCGGGGATCTTAGAAGAGAAAATAAGATGGATTCAAAAAATCACTTTATTTAAAAAAGAAAAAATAAACGAATTTACAAAAGAAAATTCCAGTTTCCTATTTCCATCTGAATTGAGTAAAGTACATAAACCGCATAAAAATCGAAAAGATTCCAGACTCAGTAAGAAGTTTCGAAAAAAACAGGCCGTTCAACGTAGTCCTGCGGTTCGGACAAATTTTTCGCGGACACAAAAGAACGATATATTCATTAGGAGAATGATAGTCATACGAGAAATAAACAATATTGCAGAAGAACTAGAAAGGAGAAAAATGTTTCTAACTCCAGATAGAAATAGTAGTAGTCCTTACGAGACGGATTGGAGTGATAAAAGATCGGAATCACAGAAACATATTTGGCAGATTTTAAAAGGAAAAAGTGTCCGATTCATACGTAAATGGGAATGTTTCGTATATTCTTTCATTGAAAGAATATACGTGGATATTTTTCTATGTACCATTAATAGTTTCAGAATTCATGCACAACCTTTCTTTGAATCATCAAAAAAAACGATCAATAAATACATTGATAATATTGAAAAAAATAAAGAAGAAATTTCTGAAACAAATAAAAATACAATTCACTTTATTTCGACTCTTAAAGAATCGCTTTTTCATATTACTAATATTAGTAATGAGGAATCAGAGATTTCTCGGGACTTATCTTCTTTGTCCCAAGCGTATGTATTTTACAATTTATCGCAAACACAAGTAATTAATAAGTATCACTTGAGATCTGTACTTCAAGATCACGGAGCACGTCTTTTTTTTAAGGATAGAATAAAAGAATATTTGTGGACACTAGGAATATTGGATGCCAAATCAAGTTCCAAAAGACTTCCGAATTCTGGAATGAATGAATGGAAAAACTGGTTAAGGGGTCATTATCAATACAATTTCTCTCAGACTAGATGGTCTAGATTAGTATCGCAAAAATGGCGAAATAAGGTCAGGAAACGTCATATGAGTCAAAATAAAGAATCAAAAAAAAATTCATATGAAAAAGACCAATCCATTCATTGCGAGAAACAAAAAAATTATATAATGAATTCATTACCGATTCAAAAATATAAATTCACAAAAAACTACAGATATGATCTTTTATCACATAAATATATTCATTATGAGGACAAGAAGGACTCATACTCATATATTTCTATTAGTGATTATCTAGGAGATAACGATACGGATAAAAATATGGGTAGAAAATATTTGGAGTGGAGAACTCTTCTTTATTTTAGTAGAAAGAATATTGGTATTAAGCACCGGATCAATAGAGATACTGGGACCAACATAAAGAAAAAAACTAAGACTGGGACTAATAATTATCAAATAATGGATAATAAAGATCTTTTTTCTCTCACGATTCATCAAGAAAGAAACCCATCCAATCAAAAAAACTTTTTTGATTGGATGGGAATGAATGAAGAAATGCTATATCGTTCCATATCGAATCAAGAAATCGAAACCTGGTTCTTCTCAGAATTGGTGCCACTTTATGATGCATATAAGAGTAAACCGCGGATCATACCAATTAAATTACTTTTTTTAAATAATGAAAGCTTTAGCGAACAAGAAAAAAGGTATCTTCGTGAATTCGAAGAGTATCTTCGTAAAGAAAAAGAAGCTGAAAAAAAAGAAAAAGAACAGTCGGACCAAAAGAATCTTGGATCAGATCCGCCAAATCAACAAAAAGATCTTTTTGTTGATTCCGCGGAATCAGACATTAAAAACCGTAGAAAACAAAGCCAATCCAAGAAGGATATTAGTGGGCCACAACTAAATTTATTAATGAGAAAACATTTGGTTTCTCAATTAAACATAAATTCTTCTTTGAATCTACCAGAGATAATGGATATCAGGACATTTAGTTTCCTGCTTAAGATGATGAAATATTCAAACGATGTTGATATATACTCTATAGAAATAGGAGATATTCGTATGAATTTCCTGGCGACACTACGGCGTTTGACGTATCCTATTCTAGATGTTCCAACATTCATAAAAAGAGGAATAATAACTATCGAGCCGATTCGTTTGTTTCTAAAATTGGATGGACAATCAATTATGTATCAAATAATAGGTATTTCCCTGGTCCATAAAAATAAGCACCAAACTAATGAAATATGCCGAGAAAAAAAATATGATTTGCTTGTTCCTGAAAATATTCCATCTACTAGACGTCGTAGAGAATTGAGAATTCGAATTTGTTTTAATTCTGCAAGTGGGAGAATTGTGGATAGATATCCAGTATTGGTCGACCGCTACAACATGAGGGACTGTGTGCATTTTTTGGGTGAGGACAGGCATATTGATACGGATAGAAAAAAATTGATCCAATTCAAATTGTTTCTTTGGCCCAATTATCGATTAGAAGATTTAGCTTGTATGAATCGCTACTGGTTTGATACCAATAATGGAAGTCGTTTCAGTATGTCAAGGATATATATGTATCCGCTTCAGAATTAGTTGATGGTACATTTGCTATATATCTATATTACGTGTTATATCCAGCAGATAAAGGCATACAGAGGTACACAGTTATGTTACATTCTGGTACACGATACTGATTCAATGATGTATCATAGCAATTGGATCTAGGAATGAATCGGAAGAATTTTCTTAAGTCCAAATCATTACCTTTTGTGAGCATCGAAATATACCATGTCTTGTCTATCGAATCCAATTTTAAATTGTATTTCTTAATTGGATTCGATAGACAAGACAAAAGTAGTTTATGACTAAATCCAGATTATTTTATTGTGCGTACCAGACCTAAACGGGCGGCTTTATTATTATTTCTGATCAGTAATATCAGAAAAGAAAGAAAAAAGAAAAAGAAATTTTTATGATAAAAAACTCATTAATCTCGGTTATTCCGCAAGAAGAAAAAAACAAAGGATCTGTTGAATTTCAAATATTCAGTTTCACCGATAAGATACGTAGACTTACTTCCCATTTGGAATTGCACAAAAGAGACTATTCATCTCAGAGAGGCCTGCGGAAAATTCTTGGAAAACGTCAACGACTACTGGCTTATTTGTCAAAGAAAAATAGAGTACGTTATAAAGAATTAATTAGTCAGTTGGATATTCGGGAACAAAAAATTGGTTAATTGGAAGATTCGTTTGAATTATTTGGTTTATTGGATCTTGAATTTTGATGAACCCCGTTTCCAGCAATTCATGAAATAATGAATCAGGGTAAGAAAACATATGACTGTACCGGAAACAAGAAAAGACTTCATGATAGTCAATATGGGTCCACACCACCCATCAATGCATGGTGTTCTTCGACTCATCGTTACTCTAGATGGTGAAGATGTTATTGACTGTGAACCCGTATTGGGTTATTTACATAGGGGGATGGAAAAAATTGCGGAAAACCGAACAATTATACAGTATCTACCCTATGTAACACGTTGGGATTATTTAGCTACTATGTTCACAGAGGCAATAACAGTAAATGCACCAGAACAATTGGGAAATATTCAAGTACCTAAAAGAGCTAGCTATATCAGAGTCATTATGCTGGAGTTGAGTCGTATAGCTTCTCATTTATTATGGCTTGGTCCTTTTATGGCAGATATCGGTGCACAGACTCCTTTCTTCTATATTTTCAGGGAGAGGGAATTGCTATATGATCTATTCGAAGCTGCCACAGGCATGCGAATGATGCATAATTTTTTCCGTATCGGGGGAGTAGCTGCTGATCTACCTCATGGCTGGATAGATAAATGTTTGGATTTCTGCGATTATTCTTTAACAGGAGTTGTTGAATATCAAAAACTTATTACGCGGAATCCCGTTTTTTTGGAACGAGTTGAAGGGGTGGGCATTATTGGTGGAGAAGAAGCAATAAATTGGGGTTTATCAGGACCAATGCTACGAGCTTCCGGAATCCAGTGGGATCTTCGTAAAGTTGATCGTTATGAGTGTTATGATGAATTCGATTGGGAAGTCCAATGGCAAAAAGAAGGAGACTCATTAGCTCGTTATTTAGTACGAATCAGTGAAATGGCGGAATCCATAAAAATTATTCAACAGGCTCTGGAAGGAATTCCAGGCGGGCCCTATGAGAATTTAGAAGTACGGCGCTTTGATAAAGCAAAGACAAGGGATTTCGAATGGAATGATTTTAAATATCGATTCATTAGTAAAAAGCCTTCTCCCACTTTTGAATTGCCGAAACAAGAACTTTATGTGAGAGTTGAAGCTCCAAAAGGAGAATTGGGAATTTTTCTGATCGGAGATAATAGTGGTTTTCCCTGGAGATGGAAAATTCGTCCACCCGGTTTCATCAATTTGCAAATTCTTCCTCAACTAGTTAAAAGAATGAAATTGGCCGATATCATGACGATACTAGGTAGTATAGATATCATTATGGGAGAAGTTGATCGTTGAAATGATAATTGATACGACAGAAATACAAGCTATCAATTCTTTTTCCAGATCGGAATCCTTAAAAGAGGTGTATGGCCTCGTATGGTTGCTTGTTCCTATTTTTACTCCTATAGTAGGAATCACAATAGGTGTACTCGTGATTGTGTGGTTAGAAAGAGAAATTTCGGCAGGAATACAACAACGTATTGGTCCTGAATATGCCGGTCCCTTGGGAATTCTTCAAGCTCCGGCGGATGGGATCAAACTACTTTTCAAAGAAGATCTTCTACCGTCCAGAGGAGATGTTCGGTTATTCAGTATCGGACCATCTATAGCAGTCATATCCATTCTACTAAGTTATTCAGCAATTCCTTTTGGCTATCGTTTTGTTCTAGCCGATCTCAGTATAGGTGTTTTTTTATGGATCGCTATTTCCAGTATTGCTCCTATTGGACTTCTTATGTCAGGATATGGATCGAATAATAAATATTCCTTTTCGGGTGGTCTACGAGCCGCTGCTCAATCCATTAGTTATGAAATACCGTTAACTCCATGTGTGTTATCAATATCTCTACGTGTGATTCGTTCGAACATGAACTTTTACCTCTTTCCTTTCTTTCTAGGAAAGGGGTTGAATGTATTGAATAGATATTTTTCTTTTTTTTTTTTATTCATCATTCGGGTCAATGAATTAAACCAGATAGTTATATGAGTGAAACAAAACAGCTTATAAATTCGCAGTCAAAAGATTGATTCTCATTCCCTATGTACAAGAGTAAGGTGAAAGCAAACATAAGCAGTAGAAACTGTTTATCCCAAGATTGGTTGATTAGTCACCATGACTTGAAGCGGATGCAAAAGATCAACTTTATAGAGTTTCTGCAATTGTATTGTATGTATTACCATACCGGGGATCAATCAAAAATGAGTGGACGGTTAGGAACACCAAGGTACACAAAGGATTAATAATAGAGATAATGTAAGGTATCCAAGAGGATATTTTGCCATAAAAGGAATCATAATGAGGACTTGAAGTTGGTAGAAATGATCAAGCAGTACTTCCTCACGATTCTGATCCAGAGTATGCTCTTATCCACTGATTAAAGAAATAATTATCAGGAACGAAATAATCCTTTCCTTTTTTTGGCCCTCTTTTTCTTTTTAGTGAGAAAGAAGAACAGGAACGAAAGAAATAAAATACAATAGGAAAACCCGAATACTATACTAAACTAAGATGTCTTTGTTTATCTCCTCCAACTCATCCATATTCATACGGATGGAATTCCTATTATGATTCATGAACTAGTGTATGTAGTGTCTAATTATTTTTCGTAATCGAAAGATATGGATCGTCTATTGATACAACGAGTACGAGTATTTTATTGAAGGATTAAGCTATTACTAAACAAAAATTCAATTAGATTTTGAAAAGAAAGGATGAGATCAATTCAGAAGCGCTTTTTATTTGTTTTTATAGCAGACAGAATTTCTTTGGTCGAATTCATAACTCTCCGATGCATCTTTACTCTATCCACCCTACAAACATGGCAAAGTAATAAGGAACCAAAAATGTCTTTCGATTTTTTTGTGGCCGTTGAGGAGCCGTATGAAGCTGAGGTTTCATGTACGGTTCTGGAATAGCGATGGGAACGGTGATGTTATCATCGACTATGATTATCTAACAGTTCAAGTACAGTTGATATAGTTGAGGCACAGTCAAAATATGGGTTTTGGGGATGGAATCTGTGGCGTCAACCTATAGGGTTTTTAGTTTTTCTAATTTCTTCCCTAGCAGAATGTGAGAGATTACCCTTTGATTTACCAGAAGCAGAAGAGGAATTAGTAGCAGGTTATCAAACTGAATATTCAGGTATCAAATCTGGTTTATTTTACGTTGCTTCTTACCTAAATCTACTAGTTTCTTCATTATTTGTAACAGTTCTTTACTTAGGTGGGTGGGATCCATATATTCCGTACATATTCATTCCTGAACTTTTCGGAATAAATAAAACGGGTGGAGTCTTTGGAACAACAATTGGTATCCTTATTACATTAGCTAAAGCTTATTTGTTCCTGTTCATTTCTATCACAACAAGATGGACTTTACCTAGGATGAGAATGGACCAACTATTAAATCTTGGATGGAAATTTCTTTTACCCGTTTCCCTAGGTAATCTATTATTGACAACTTCTTCCCAACTCCTTTCATTGTAACAGAATCCATATTCGCAATTCATAACCCCTCTCAAGCAAGAGAAAGAAACATCAATTTATTCATAGATATCCACGATATGTTCCCTATGGTGACTGGATTCATGAATTACGGTCAACAAACAATACGAGCAGCAAGGTACATTGGTCAAAGTTTCATGATTACCTTATCTCACGCGAATCGTTTACCTGTAACTATTCAATATCCTTATGAAAAATCGATCGTATCAGAACGTTTCCGCGGTCGAATCCACTTTGAATTTGATAAATGCATTGCTTGTGAAGTATGTGTTCGTGTATGTCCCATAGATCTACCCGTTGTTGATTGGAGATTGGAAACGGATATTAGAAAGAAACGACTGCTTAATTATAGTATTGATTTTGGAATCTGTATATTTTGTGGTAACTGCGTCGAGTATTGTCCAACAAACTGTTTATCAATGACTGAAGAATATGAACTCTCTACTTATGATCGTCACGAGTTGAATTTTAATCAAATTGCTTTGGGTCGGTTACCAATGTCAGTAATTGGAGATTACACAATTCGACCAATTATGAATTCAACTCAAATAAAAATAGCCATGGATAACCAACCTCCTTAATTCAAGAACGATTACTAAGATTCAGTTTTGATCTAAAGGAGCGTAGTTTCTTTCTTTTTGGTTGGTTAGTAACTACAAAACATAACCGTTGATTGTTGAGAATCACGGCTTGATTTGGATTTAGAATAGATTCATATATCCGTAATGATTTCGAAATATACAATTCCAACCGCTTTTTCGGATACAGAAGAAGGATTGGTCCAATAAGTGTATCTACATCAATCCACACCACACTGGGATTCAATTCAATTAGGAACGTATCCTTTACAAAAAAAAAGAAATAAAGGATAACCTTCTTGTTCCTAGCCCGGTCAGTAGTCAGTAAGGTCATGAAATATTTCAACTTATTTATTTCTTATTTTTATTTTACACATAATGGATTTACCTGGACCAATACATGATATTCTTTTAGTGTTTCTGGGATCGGGTCTTATATTAGGAGGCCTAGGAGTGGTATTATTTACCAATCCAATTTATTCTGCCTTTTCATTGGGATTAGTTCTTGTTTGTATATCTTTATTCCATATTCCATCTAACTCCTATTTTGTAGCCGCTGCACAGCTCCTTATTTACGTAGGGGCCATAAATGTCTTAATCGTATTTGCTGTGATGTTCATGAATGGTTCAGAATATTACAAGGATTTATATCTTTTGACAGTTGGAGATGGAGTCACTTTACTGGTTTGTACGAGTATTCTTTTTTCACTAATTACTATTATTTCAAATACGTCATGGTACGGGATTATTTGGACTACAAGATCAAACCAGATTATAGAGCAGGACCTGACAAGTAGCGTTCAACAAATAGGAATTCATTTATCAACAGATTTTTATCTTCCCTTTGAACTCATTTCTATAATTCTTTTAGTTGCCTTGATAGGTGCAATTGCTATGGCTCGTCAGTAATAAATACTTAGAATTATAAATTCAAAATAATAAGAAAGGCCCTGTTTTGTTCTGTGTTATGATTATCATATCACATCAATTTTTCTTCAGTTCTATTTTTCTATTTTACTGTTATATATGAAATTGAAGGGGTTTGAGTTTTAGTTCGATATATTACTGATACCTTCCTTTGTTTCGTACTTGTTAGATTCTAGTCAATCAAATCGGTGAAATTTGACTCTTGTTCATATTGAAATCAATCTCGATTGATGAGGAGTTGGTCAATGATGACTGAGCATGTACTTATTTTAGGCGCCTATTTATTTTCTATCGGTATTTTTGGATTGATCACAAGCCGAAACATGGTTAGAGCGCTTATGTGTCTTGAGCTTATACTGAATGCGGTTAATATAAATCTAGTAACATTTTCGAATTTATTTGATAGTCGTCAATTAAAAGGAGACATTTTCTCAATCTTTGTTATAGCTATTGCAGCCGCTGAAGCTGCTATTGGACCGGCTATTATTTCGTCGATCTATCGTAACAGAAAATCAACTCGTATCAATCAATCGAATTTGTTGAATAAATAGTCGATAGTCGTAATGATATAGATAAAGACAGATAGAATATTTACTAATTCAAATTAGTGTGTTATGGATAACCCGTATGACTATGTTTGCTGAAACGTAAGATATCAAAATATCTTGGCTCTCTTTCATGAACAGATCCAGAAGGAGATTGATTATCAAAAAAATTCTGGTAAACTATTGATTCGTCTGGTGTTTACAATATATGATTCAGTTACTACTTATTTGACCAGATCGAAAATTGATAACGTTCAAAAAATGGATAAATCCAATGTCACATTCGGTAAAGATTTATGATACATGTATAGGGTGTACTCAATGTGTACGAGCTTGTCCCACAGATGTATTGGAAATGATACCTTGGGACGGATGCAAAGCTAAGCAAATTGCTTCTGCTCCAAGAACGGAGGACTGTGTAGGTTGTAAGAGATGTGAATCCGCTTGTCCAACAGATTTCTTGAGTGTCCGGGTTTATTTATGGCATGAGACAACTCGCAGCATGGGTCTAGCTTATTGATACGTTTTATACAATTCCACTTGAATCCATTTGATTCCTTTTTACCGACAAAAACCCGCACTCGAGAAAATCGATTTTCTCGAGTGCGGGTTTTTCTGGTCAAAGTCTATCTTGTCTTTATCACGAGTTATTTTCCTTGGTTAACAATAATTGTCGTTTTTCCAATATCCGCGGGTTTATCAATTTTCTTTCTCCCTCATAGAGGAAATAGGGTGGTTCGGTGGTACACTATTTGTATCTCCATGTTAGAACTCCTTCTAACAACTTATGCATTCTGTTATCATTTTCAATTGGACGATCCATTAATCCAATTGAAGGAGGATTATAAATGGATAAATATTTTTGATTTTCACTGGAGATTAGGAATCGATGGACTTTCCATAGGACCCATTTTACTGACGGGATTCATCACTACTTTAGCTACTTTAGCGGCTCGGCCAGTTACTCGAGATTCACGATTGTTCTATTTCCTAATGTTAGGAATGTACAGCGGTCAAATAGGATTATTTTCTTCTCGGGACCTTTTACTTTTTTTCATCATGTGGGAGTTGGAATTGATTCCTGTTTACCTACTTTTATCCATGTGGGGAGGTAAGAAACGTCTGTACTCCGCTACAAAGTTTATTTTGTACACTGCGGGGGGTTCAATTTTTCTCTTAATGGGAGTTCTAGGTATGGGTTTATATGGTCCTAATGAACCAACATTAAATTTTGAAACATCAGCTAATCAATCATATCCCTTGGAATTGGAAATAATATTATATTTTGGTTTCTTTATTGCTTATGCTGTCAAATCGCCGAGTCTGCCCTTACATACATGGTTACCAGATACCCATGGAGAAGCACATTACAGTACATGTATGCTTCTAGCCGGAATCTTATTAAAAATGGGAGCATATGGGTTAATTCGGATCAATATGGAATTATTACCCCACGCCCATTCGGTATTTTCTCCTTGGTTGATAATAGTAGGAACGATTCAAATAATCTATGCAGCTTCAACTTCTCCAGGTCAACGCAATTTAAAAAAGAGAATAGCCTATTCCTCGGTATCTCATATGGGTTTCACAATTATAGGAATTGGTTCCATAACCGATATGGGTCTCAATGGAGCTATTTTACAAATAATTTCTCATGGATTTATTGGCGCCGCACTTTTTTTCTTGGCAGGAACGACGTACGATAGAATACGTCTTGTTTATCTCGACGAAATGGGAGGAATAGCCATCCCCATGCCAAAAATATTTACCATGTTCAGTAGTTTCTCGATGGCTTCTCTTGCGTTGCCAGGAATGAGTGGTTTTGTTGCAGAATCGGTAGTCTTTTTTGGAATAATTACTAGTCCGAAATATCTTTTAATGCCAAAAGTAATAATGACTTTTGTAATGGCAATTGGAATGATATTAACTCCTATTTATTCATTATCTATGTCACGTCAGATATTCTATGGATACAAGCTGTTTCATGTTCCAAATTCTTCTTTTTTGGATTCTGGACCACGCGAACTATTTGTTTCGATCTGTATCTTTCTACCCGTAATAGGTATCGGTATTTATCCCGATTTCCTTCTCTCACTATCAGTTGACAAGGCAGAAACTATTCTATCTAATTACTTTTATAAATAGTTCTCACCAATAAGACGTCAAATAATCCTGTTATTTAAAAGATCGTTCACCGTACAATGAAAAAACAAAAGAAAAAATGAAGTGAATCGAAATTGGAATCAGATACATCTCGAGTTTTTGAGAACCATTTACATTTTCAATCACTACTAAATGGTCCTCAAAAACTCGCACAAACTTTCCTTATATGGATTGATATTCCTATGTATTTAGTCCATTTCTTCAATTAGATGTTAATGTGAATGAACCATAACTATGTAGTCCTATTCCTAATAGATTGACCCCAAAATAGCATATCCAAATTATAAGAAATCCCGCAGAAGCCACAATTGACGAATTCGCGCCTTGCAAATTCCGATTTGTTCTAATATGTAAATAAATCGCGAATATGGTCCAAGTAATAAATGCCCAAGTTTCCTTGGGGTCCCAATTCCAATAAGATCCCCATGCCTCATTAGCCCATACCGCTCCCGAAAGAATACCTATGGTTAAAAAGGTAAACCCTAGACTAATGATACGATAACTCCAATGATCCAATCGCTGAGTCAATTGATACCTGTGATAATTTCTAAATGAAAGAAAAGAAGTGCTCTGTAAAAAACTTCTTTTTTCATTCAAGTAGTGGATTTCACCAAAGTAAAATGACCCAATTAATAAATTATTGCTTTTGCCAACAATGCCTATGTTTTTTCGAAATGTAATGAATAAAAGAGCTATTGATAATAATGATCCGCATAAAAGAGCTGCATAGCTCAATACCATCATACTTACGTGCATCATTAACCACTGGGATTGTAGAGCGGGGACTAATATTGCAGATTGATGTATTTGAGTTGAAAGACCCGAAGTCGCAAATCCTTGGGTAAAAATAGCGCTTGGCGCGGTTATTGTGCTTAAATCATTTTTCTTTTTGTAGTTCTCCATTTTAGGAACCATATGAATAATGGAGAAACTCCACGAAAGGAAGATTAATGATTCATATAAATCACTTAATGGAAAATGTCCCGAATAAATCCAACGAGTAACTAATAATCCTGTTATACAGAAAAAAGTGGCTATCATGCCTTTTTCTGACGAATCATATAGTCCTACAATTTCATGGACCAAGAAAGTCATCAAATGAATCGTAATAACAATTGAAACGATCGAAAAAGAGATATGAGTTAATATATGTTCTAGGGTCGTAAATATCATAAAAAATTATTAAAAGGGGCCCCAATTACAAAATTGTAGTTCCGAATTATATTTATTATAGGATTTCTAGTGCCCCCCTTAGAGATGCCGCCACTCGGATTCGAACCGAGATGCTTTAGCACTGCTTCCTAAGAGCAGCGTGTCTACCGATTTCACCATAGCGGCTTGATCGAAGTCATCATAGTCCATATGATGTTCAATCGTCAATATTGAAGAATTCAATGCAATATGTTTTAGGAAACGTTAGAATCGACGAATAAAGACTTGTTCAAATGAATATTTGAACGCTCAATAATATTATTGCAATGTGCTGTCATTTTTAACAACGGGTTTTCACGTAGTATAAACTCTCTCGGAACGGTTGGAACTAGACGGTTATGGCCTCAGTTGAGGTCTAGAACTAAGAATTTTCCCTTCAGTATTTTTGATAATTCATGTTTCAATGAACAAAAGAAAATAAATAGGCTTTTTTATGTATCACAATTGGATAACTAGGTCCAAGGGTTTTCTGGAAATTTTTATTTAGTTTGGTATTCAAACTGCATTAATGGTTGGGATCCTGATTGTATACATAATTCGTCGTGTGAAGATTTACCAAATTGGTTAGGTATTGGGCTGCATATGAAATAAAAGAGTTTCAATCTCTATCAGGATTTTATTTTCTCATAAGGTATGTCATTTACATATAAATTAAATAAAGTCTATTAGAAAGAAAATCTATATCTAAAATAGATCTTATGTTTGGACCCTAGAATTGATCAATCTATATATCCGAATCTATTTTGGATTGCGGAAGATTGACTTCTTGTTCATACATAAATATCGATCTAAAGGGGATCCGAAAAGTTACAAAGCAAAGTCTTAAAATATTTTAATCCATTATTTTCATAGTTTCAAGAATTCAGTAATTTTTACTACAGATTTTATACTCGCCTACGGAAAAAAATTCTTCATATCATAAAGGGCATAGTTTTTTTTTTTTTCAAATTTTCCAAAAAGATTAATGACGTATAACTATTTGGGATACATATATTTCTTTTCTTTTTCTTTTTTGAAAAAAAAAAAAGAAAAGAAAAAGAAAATAGTATTGTTATTAGAACCCAATAGATAGAAGAATTTTTCTTCTACATACCACAAGAGCCGGTTCAGTTCTATTTCATATAGATGAGTTCAAAACATGTGAATTATTTATTTTGATTTTATGAATTATCAAATTCATTGAGTCATGTCGATTCAGATTATTCCAAAGCTTTATTACCTGTTTGTCGGACAAAAAAAACTTTTTGAATACCCGGTAGAAATAGATTTAGCTAAAGATAAAGCTTTTATCGCTGCCCAATATCCCTTTTTCTTCCAAATATTTCTACGAATACGCTTTTTTGACAT